ACATATAAAGCAACGGAGCCATCATAGTATTTTTGAACTCCTCCGAAAGGAAGGATGGCAATTTGATTATTTACCCATCTGAGTCTGATAGATTCTATTTTCTCTTTCTTCAATAGAAAGGAGGGGGGTCAATTTTCTTGTAGAGCCGTATGCACAAAAGATGCCTGTACGGTTGTTCAATTCTATCTTTTTTCTATTCTTTATCTTTCTTTTCTCTTTGCTTTATCATGCGAGATAGGGGAAGCTTTTATTTTGTTATATCATCAGGGTAATGATACATGAACCTTATAGTGCTTTTTATATGGCACAAGTAGGCGAATTTGTCATGGAAGCGGTAGAACTGATGAAACTGCGTGAAACCCTCACAAGGGTTTATGCAGAAAGAACGGGCAAACCCTTCTGGGTTGTACACGAAGATATGGAAAGAGATATTTTTATGTCAGCAACAGAAGCCCAAGCTTATGGAATTGTTGATTTTGTAGCGGTTCAAGGAAAATAACATGGATTTCGCGCAAATCTGTGATTTGAGATTTTATCTTCGAATTGAATATTCTATTAAATAGAAGTAATTCACCATCATTCGGTTAGGATCAATCTAAACCAACCTATCATATTATGTATACGATTCAACATGCCAACTATTAAACAACTTATTAGAAATACAAGACAGCCAATCAGAAATGTCACGAAATCCCCCGCTCTTCGGGGGTGCCCTCAGCGTCGAGGAACATGTACTAGGGTGTATGTGCGACTCGTTTAGATCATGAGCTGGCACAAAAGCAAGAAAACTACTTTTACAGTATCAATGATCAGTACCGGTGAATGGGATAGGATGGAAAAAGGAACTCCATCCATTATTAAAAAAAAAAAAGCTCTACCATATCCCTCTATTGTGTATGAAGTTTATGGTTTCCGTTGGTGTAAATCCAATCACCTGAATTTAAGATGATAAGAAATTCTCCATTGGTAACAAATGGTTATCCATTAAGCGGAGGAAATCTTATTTAAACGGACTAAGAGGGTCAGCTACCCAGCAAACTTTCATAATTAAATACCGTTACTGTATAGGTAGATCTGATTGTGAAAGACCTATTACTGGATAATTCATGGGTAGAGCCAAAGCGTGTGAACTATACAAGTTCCCAATAACATCAATTAGTTGATTAAATAGTAAATTAAAGTATAAAGTAAAGGCTCCGGTGTATAGAGAAGACCTCACCGTTTAAGAAGTAACCATAGAAACGAAGGAACCCACTATTTCTTTTTTTATTTCTTTTATTTACTATATTTTTGATACCTAGGAAAATACAATTTCTTAGTTCTGTCTTATTTCGCAGTGAAATACCTAAAAAAAAAATCGTGGTCGGGAAGGTTAGAGTAGCCAAAGCCATTGGAATTTTGATTTTATACATTGGAAAAATTCGTTTTGTTATTAATAGACTAGGAAGGGGGAAAAGAATAACTGAAAGAAAGGCAATCAATTAGTTATTCGTCAAAGTTTCATTTATTCAATGACCAGAATTAAACGGGGATATATAGCTCGGAGACGTAGAACAAAAATTCGTTTATTTGCATCAAGCTTTCGAGGGGCTCATTCAAGGCTTACTAGAACTATTACTCAACAGAAAATAAGAGCTTTAGTTTCGGCTCATCGGGATAGGGATAGGAAAAAGAGAGATTTTCGTCGTTTGTGGATCACTAGGCTAAACGCAGTAATTCGCGAAAGGGGAGTATCCTATAGTTATAGTAGATTAATACACGATCTGTACAAGAGACAGTTGCTTCTTAACCGTAAAATACTTGCACAAATAGCTATATCAAATAGGAATTGTCTTTATATGATTTCGAACGAAATCATAAAGGAAGTAGATTGGAAAGAATCCACCAGAATAATTTAAATGGAGTTACCCGGAGAATGAACTCCGGGAAGGTAGAGTAGAAATTAGTATGAGAAAATATACTAAAGTAGTCAAAATGAATGAACACGTTCAATTCAATAAAAACAGATTTCTTTTTTTCCGATTCATTTTTTCTTACGACACGATACTCAAATCTAGATTCACTCAAATCTAGATTCTTGTAATTATGATTCAAGTGAAGAAAAAGTAAGCCTATTTATTTCGGGCTTTAAAACCAGTAGTTCTAGCGGTCGACTCGGTTCTTTCAAATTGTTTCTCATTATTGAGAAAAGGTAACAAAGATAAAATACGAGCTTGTTTTATAGCAAGAGTAATTAATCGTTGTTGTTTCAAGGTCAATCTATTCACACGTCTTGATAATATTTTTCCTTGTTCACTAATAAATCGACTAATTAAACTCATGTTTCTATAATCAATTCGATCCCCCGATTGAATCGGGGGCAAACGCCTACGAAAAGATCGCTTGAATTTAAGAAAAGGTCGCTTGGATTTATCCATGGTTTGTTTGTTTAATTTATTCCTTATCCCTAAAATCCTATTTCTTCATTCTAATTCATTTTAAATCCACTCAAAATAGGATT